AATGAGGATTAGGAAAAGAAGACTCGTTGCGTTGATTCTATATTAGAAGAATGGAAAAAGTCCTGTTCTTTCAATAACAAGTATTTTTGAATCAAATAAAATAACTTTTTTTATCTTATCTAATTTGTTGCAACAAAAAATAAAAAATGGCCCGTGACACGGGCCAGGACGCGGAAATAAAAAAAGACTTTTCGGACGAAATGAAAAAAAAAAGAAAAATAAAGAATAGATTAAAAAAAAAATATAGAATTCTAATTTCTAATATTAAAATTCAAATATTAATAATTATAATAATTAATAGAATATTAATAATTAATAGAATAATATATTATTAATATAATATTAATTTATATAGTAATTAATTAATTAATAGTAATTAAATAGTAAATTACTATAATACTAAATAATACTAATTAGAATACTAATATATTAAGAGTAATATAATAATAATATAGTAATATAAAGTAATAAAATAAAGTAATAAAAAAGGTAAAAAAAAAAGAAAGTATAGAAGAAGGACTTTTTTTTTTCAAGCCCTACTTGTTGTGTATTGTTGTGTAATGTAACATAGGAATTATCTTTTCTCAATTGGGAGAGATGGCTGAGTGGACTAAAGCGCCGGATTGCTAATCCGTTGTACGAGTTATTCGTACCGAGGGTTCGAATCCCTCTCTTTCCGGTTCCGTTGATGACTTGGTATTTTTTTTTTCAAGTCTTTTTCTTTATTTATTTTCTAATAGTTAAAGATGTAGAATAGATAAAATTCTAAGAACATTTAATAAAAATAAAAATCAAGTAAGGAAAAAGCCTTATTTTTTTTTTATTCTTCACGTCCAGGATTACGCCCTGGATCATTAGATAAAAATCCAAAGATGAAAAGGGAAACAAAGAATATTACTACTGTGTAAACAAAGAGTTTGAGAGTAAGCATTAGACAATCTCCAAGATCTTTTTTTTTTGTTTGGAAAAAAAGAAAATAGATTCTCTATTTTTATACCATATATCCTATTTTGACACCAAGAAATGAAGTGGTTTCTAGAAATTTTTCGAAATATAAAAGCATTTTTCTAAATTCATTTGTAATAAGAGTCGAGTCTTTCGTGCCAAAAATTTTCTTTCATACCGAAAATTAGATATTTCGGGGGGCTCTAACCGAATAGGTTTCTTTTAATAGAATGGAAAAAAGAGGAGCATGGGGTAGGTAATCTATATTTTTCACGTTTATACAATAACTTCAATGTTTGAATCAAGGGCCTATACTATAAGACTTATCTGATCTTATCAATTATTAGAATTTTTTATCTTGAATAAATCATGAATTATTCTAGGACAGTATTCAAAATCTCATCGAAAACTTACAGCAGCTTGCCAAACAAAGGCTAATAGAAAAAAGAACAGAGGGATTACTGGCATAACATCTACGATTGGATTCAAAAAAGCGTAGGCTTCAGGCAATTTTGTGAAGAAAAAACTGCTTGAATAAAGGGCAAAATTAAGACAGATACAAATCAAATTTAAAATATTAAGCATAACAAACATTTTGTTCTTGAAGATAATTGTATTTTGACTGAGTTATTAATATTCATATAAAAATGGATATAAATTAATATTAATATAAAATGGAGTTAAGGTAGACAAAAAACTTTAAACTCAGCCAATCAAAAATCCTTCAATTATCAGCTAAAAAAAGAATAAAAGAAATCATATTTTCATACAATATCTTAATGGAATTCTATATTATGATCAATAAATTCAGTTTAATTCTATATCTACACATATCAAAATACGAACAACAAGCTAATCCAGTTCATAGAAATTTTTGGGGACGGGAATTGACAAAGAACCAATACCAATATTAATTTTATTAGTTTTGAATCAAAATAGAAATGGGGCGTGGCCAAGCGGTAAGGCAACGGGTTTTGATCCCGCCATTCGGAGGTTCGAATCCTTCCGTCCCAGAGCATATTTATTTTCTATATCAAAATTATATATATCAAAATAAAGATTGTTTTTTTGAACAACAAAAGTAAGACGGGTTTTTCATTATATCTTTATCCTCGGGCTGGTTTAGGGTAAAAAAAAAAAAGGAAACAATGAATTCATCTGAACCTCTTTGGCTTTGTACCTATAAAAAGAGAGTCTAGCATCCAATAAGATGGAATCGTTCTTTATTTGAATTTGATTTCTCATTCATTATCCCACACCCCATGATCATTTTCAATGTCTGTTCGAATCTCATTAACAAACAAAGAAAATACATATGTTACACATTTATTTTTCGACCTATTCATTTGTTTTATTTTAAATCATTGATGGTTTAATCTGAATCTGAATATGGGATTTATCTCTTTTATGATGATAAAACGGAGTCCTTACTATAAACTATAAAACGTTATTCAAATAATGATATCGAGATAAGCTATTTTTTAATTAAATTCTTTTAATTTAATGATTTTTTATGAGTCCTTGGTACTTGAAGAAGTGTGGGATTCACGACTCGGTCCTATCGAGTCACTTGAAGATGAAGATTCGAAGAGAACTACTTATTTCTTCGTCTTATCTTATTGGTTTGCTAATATTCGTATTGGAAATCAAAAAATATTTATATGATTCAATAAAATATGGGGTTAATTTGAATTAATTCTTTTGTTTTCTTCATTGTGTATTTTTTTATTAACGGATTTACATTCATATTGACAACAGTGTATCAAATAAATATAATCCGATCTGGGTAATTAGATCTTATCTGTAGATTTATTTATATCTATTCCAGTGGTTTGGTTTTTTTTTTTTTTCTTCATTCAAATGAAATGATAGGTTTATTGGATTTGCTGTGATACAAAAGTCTTTTTTTGATTGGAAAAAAAAATGGAAATGTATTGAATGTATTGTTATATTAGAAAAATGTATAAAAATGAATATTTCCATTTTTTAAATTATTTTCAATTTTAAATATAAGAATAGATAGCATAAGAGACAAGAGATAATCTATAAATTTTGACTTTATTAAACTTTATCTATACTTTATTTAAATTTAACTTTATCTATTTTTTTATCTGAATCAATTAGAAATTTTTCTATTTCATTTCGTGTTCATTTCTTGTTAGTTTAATGTTTTGATTGTGTCGTACGATTCAATCTCTTTATTTATTCTCTTTGATTTATTTTGATTTTTGATTCCGATTCTATCTACATAACCTAATTATTTGTATTTGGGTTGCTAACTCAATGGTAGAGTACTCGGCTTTTAAGTGCGGCTAACAGCTTTTACACATTTGTACGAAGAAAGGGATTCGTCCATACCATCGGTATTATTTGTAAGACCACGACTGATCCTGAAAGGAATGAATGGAAAAAACAGCATGTCGTATCAATGGAGAATTCTGAGAATATTTGATTCTTACCGGATCGGCTCCAAACAAACCTTGTTTGAATTCTTGGTGCGTAACATAAAAACAAATGAATTCAAATTCAAAGTTGGGGTTGGGTCGAGTTAATAAATGGACAGAGCTCCGCGGCTCCAATTATAGGGAAATAAAAAAGCAACGAGCTCCCGTTCTTAATTTGAATGATTTTCCGATCTAATTAGACGTTAAAAATAGATTAGTGCCTAGTGCGGGAAAAGCTTTTTCTTGAGTGGATTTTCGATTTTTTTAATGAGTCCTAACTATTAGCTATTCTCCACTATGAAGGGGAGTTGAATGTGTAGAAGAAAAAGTATATTGATAAAGCAATTTTTTTTCCAAAATCAAAAAAGAGTGATTGACTTGAAAAAGTAAAGGATTTCTAGTCACCTATTACCCTATAAATGAACATAAACCAATTAGATGGAAAAAAGAGAGGATAGAGGGTCCGTTGGTGAGTTTAACTATTTCCGAGGTATCTATTCTTTTTATATTATACTATTTTGTTTTTATGGTATCGCACTATGTATCATTTAATAACCCAATAAACTCCCTATCTTTGCTTCAATCAAATCGAATTAAAAATGAAAATAGAGAAATCTCAAAGAAATTTAGAAATAGATAGATCTCGAAAAAATGACTTCCTATACCCACTTATCTTTCGGGAGTATATTTATACATTTGCTCATGATCGTGACTTAAATAGATCTATTTTGTTAGAAAATGTAGGTTATGACAATAAATATAGTTTACTAATCGTAAAACGTTTAATTACTCGAATGTATCAACAGAATCATTTGATTATTTCTGCTAATGATTCTAACCAAAATACATTTTTTAGGTATAACAAAAATTTGTATTTTCAAATGATATCGGAGGGGTTTGCAGTTATTGTGGAAATTCCATTTTCCTTACGATTAGTATCCTCTTTAGAAAGATCAGAAATAGTAAAATCTCATAATTTACGATCAATTCATTCAATATTTCCTTTTTTAGAGGGCAAATTCCCACATTTAAATTATCTGTCAGAGGGACTAATACCGTACCCCATCCATCTAGAAAAATTGGTTCAAATCCTTCGCTATTGGGTGAAAGATCCCTCCTCTTTGCATTTATTACGACTCTTTCTTCACGAGTATTGGAATTTGAACAGTCTTATTATTCCAAAGAAATCTATTTCCTTTTTTGTAAAAAAGAATCAAAGATTCTTCTTGTTCTTATATAATTCTCATGTATATGAATACGAGTCCGTTTTCTTTTTTCTTTGTAAGCAATCCTTTCATTTCCGATTAACATTTTATCAGGTCTTTCTTGAGCGAATATATTTCTATGGAAAAATAGAACATTTTGTAGAAGTCTTTACTAAGGATTGGGGGGACAGCCTATGCTTGCTCAAGGATCCTTTCATACATTATATTAGATATCAAGGAAAATCCATTTTTGTCTCAAAGGATACGCCTCTTCTGATGAAAAAATGGAAATATTACCTTGTCAATTTATGTCAATGTCATTTTGATGTGTGCTTTCAACCCCAAAAGATCCATATAAACCCATTTTCATTATACAAGCATTCTTTCGCCTTATTAGGTTATCTTT